TTTTCCATTATTCAACCATTTCATTTTACCAAGCTCAACGTTAACCAGATTAGTCAACATTTATATGTTTCGATGCAACAACAAGATTTTATTTGTAACAAGTAGTTTTGTTGGTTGGTTAATTGGTCACATTTTATTCATGAAATGGGTTGGATTGTTATTATTCTGGATACGGCAAAATCATTCTATTCGATCTAATAAGTACTTTGTGTCAGAATTGAGAAATTCTATGGCTCGAATCTTTAGTATTCTCTTATTTATCACCTGTGTCTACTATTTAGGCAGAATGCCGTCGCCTATTGTCACTAATAAACTGAAAGAAACCTCAGAAACAGAAGAAAGGGGAGAAAGTGAGGAAGAAAGCGATGTAGAAACAACTTCCGAAACAAAGGAGACTAAACACGAACAAGGGGGATCCACCGAAGAAGACCCTTCCCTTTGTTCGGAAGAAAAGGAGGATCCGGACAAAATAGATGAAACGGAAGAGATCCGGGTGAATGGAAAGGAAAAAACAAAGGATGAATTCAACAAAGATAGCCCAGTTTACGAAGATTCTTATCTTGATGGGTATCAAGATAATTGGGAATTGGGAAGACTTAAAGAAAAAAAAAAGAACTATCTCAGATTTGAAAAACCTTTTATTACTTTTCTTTTCGATTATAAACGATGGAATCGTCCATTGAGATATATAAAAAATGATCGATTTGAAAATGCTGTACGAAATGAAATGTCACAATATTTTTTTTATACGTGTCCAAGTGATGGAAAACAAATAATTTCTTTTACATATCCACCTAGTTTATCCGCTTTTTCGGAAATCATAGAACGAAAAATTTCTTTGTACACAACGGAAAAACAATGCCATGAAGACCTATATAATTATTGGGTTTATACCAATGAACAAAAAAAATACAACTTGAGAAATGAATTGATAAGTCGAATAAAAGTTCTAGAAAAAGAGAAGGGATCCCTTGTTCTAGATATGTTCGAAAAAAGGACCAGATTATATAATGATGAAAATGAACAAGAATGCCTGTCCAAAACGTATGATCCTTTTTTGAACGGACCCCATCGAGGAACAATAAAAAAATTCTATTCACGTGTAAACATAAATGATTTAATCACTTCTACAGAGGATTCCATAGAAATGTTTTACATAAATAAGATTCATGATCTACTTCCTAATAATTATACTCATTATTATACTAATAATTCTAATTCGATAGAATTTGAACATCAAAAGATTCCGTTTGATTTTGATAGGGAATCATCATTGAATAATATTGGTAATTCCTTAAAAAAAAGAATTTATTCAGAAAATAAAACAAAATCTTTGAAATTTGTATTTGATGTAATTAGAACTGATCCAAATTATCAAACAACAATTATAAATCAATCCATTGGAATAGAAGAAATAAGTAAAAAGGTTTCCCGATGGTCATACAAATTGACCGATGATTTGGAGGAGCAGGAGGAAGAAAATGAGGAAGAATCGGCGGAAGATTATGAGATTCGTTCAAGAAAATCCAAACGCGTGGTAATTTATACTGATAACGATCCGAATACCAATTCTGTTACTACTACTAGTAATAGTGATCAAGAAGAAGAAGAAGTGGCTTTGATACGTTACTCTCAACAATCGGATTTTCGCCGGGATATAATAAAAGGATCCATGCGTGCTCAAAGACGCAAAATTTTGATTTTGGAAATGTTTCAAGCAAATGTGCATTCCCCACTTTTTTTTGATCGAATGGACAAAACATTTTATTTTTCTCCTTTTTATATTGCTGAAATTCAAAATATCATTTTTAGGAATTGGGTCGGCAGAGAATCGGAATTGAAAATTTCTGATTTTGAGGAGGAAGGAGCAAAAGAAAAAGAGAAAAAAGAGGAAAATGACCGGATAACAATATCAGAAACTTGGGATACCATTATATTTGCTCAAGCAATAAGAGGTTCGATGCTAGTAACCCAATCTTTTCTTAGAAAATACATCGTATTACCTTCATTGATAATAGCTAAAAATATGGGCCGTATGTTATTATTACAATTCCCCGAGTGGTACGAGGATTTGAAGGAATGGAATAGAGAAATGCACGTTAAATGCACCTATAATGGTGTTCAATTATCAGAAACTGAATTTCCTAAAGATTGGTTAACAGACGGGATTCAGATAAAGATTCTATTTCCTTTCTGTTTGAAACCTTGGCGAAGATCTAAGGTACGGTCTCATCATAGGGATTTAATGAAAAAAAAAGGAAAAAAAGAAAATTATTGTTTTTTAACAATATGGGGAATGGAAGCAGAACTTCCATTCGGTTCTCCCCGAAAACGACCTTCTTTTTTTGAACCCATTTTAAAAGAACTCGAAAAAACAATTAGAAAGGTGAAAAAGAAATTTTTTATAGTTCGAAGAGTTTTAAAAGAAAGAAGAAAACGGTCTTTACAAATTTCAAAAAAAAAAGGGGGATGGATCATCAAAATAGTTCTAGTTATAAAACGAATAATGAAAGAACTTGAAAAAATAAACCCAATTTTTTTATTTGAATTGAGGAAAGTGAAAGTATATGAACCAAATAAAAATGGAAAAGATTCAAAAATAAATAATAAAATTAATCATGAATCGATCATTAAAATTCGATCCATGAATTGGACAAATTATTCACTCATGGAAAAAAAAATGAAAGATCTTTCTGATAGGATCATTACAATCAGGAATCAAATAGAACGAATTACAAAAGACAATAAAAAAATAGTTCTAACTTATGATGATAAAAGATCGGAATCCCGGAAATCTATTTGGCAGCTATTCAAAAGAAACAATATCCGATTAATACGAAAATCACATTATTTTATGAAATCTTTCATTGAAAAAATATATATAGATATTTTCCTATGTACAATTAACATTCCAAGGATCAATGCACAACCTTTCTTTGAATCAAAAAAAAAAATGATCAATAAATCCATTTACAACGATGAAACAAATCAAGAAGGAATTGATGAAACAAATCAAAATACAATGAACTTTATTTCGACTATAAAAAAATCGTTTTCTAATACTAATATTAGTAATAATAATTTAAATAGTCATTGCGACTTATCTTCCTTGTCACAAGCATATGTATTTTACAAATTCTCACAAATCCAATTACTTAACAAGTATAACTTGAAATTTGTACTTCAAGATCACGGTACCTATCATTATTTTAGGGATAAAATAAAGGATTATTTTATAAAACGAGGAATATTTAATTACAAATCAAGGCATAAGATAATTCAAAAGTCCGGAATGAATGAATGGAAAAACTGGTTAAAGGGTCATTATCAATACAATTTATCCCAGACCAAATGGTCTCGGTTGGAACCGAAAAAATGGCGAAATAGAGTCAATCAACGTCGTATGATTCAAAATAAAGACTCCATTAAATTGGAGTCATATAAAAAAGAAAAAATTCATCATTACATGAAAGAAAATTATTATGCAGTGGATTCATTGACGAATCAAAAAGAAAATTTTAAAAAACACTATGGATATGATATTTTATCACATAAATATATGAATTATGGAGATAAGAAGGCCAAGGACTTATCTATTTATGGATCAAAATTACAAGTAAACGGTAACCAAGAAATTCCATATCCATATGATTTTAATACACGGAAACCCGACTCATTTTATGTATTGGTAAATACAGCTATTAGTGATTATCTAGAAGAAAGATATATTATTGATACAGATCAAAATCTGGATAGAAAATATTTTAATTGTAGAATTCTACATTTTTGTATTAGAAAGAATATCGATATTGATACTTGTACCAATACGCATGTCGGTACCAAGATTCATCAAAATACTAAGACTGAAACTAATAAGTATCAAAAAATGGGAAAAAAAGATATTTTGATGAATCAAAAAAGAAACCTATCCAATCAAAAAAGAAACTTTTTTGATTGGATAGGAATGAATCAAGAAAGATTCTATCGTAATCGTAACATATCAAATCTAAAATCTTGGTTGTTCCCAGAATTTGTGCTACTTTTTGATACATATAAGATTAAACCGTGGATTATACCAATCCAATTCCTTCTTTTAGATTTTAAAAGAAATGAAAATAGTAGTCAAAATAAAAACATCAACGTAAATAAAAAAAAGAATCCTCATATATCAGCCAATCAAAAAGAATATCTTGAATTAGAAAATTCCAACAAACAAAAAAACGAACAACAGGGCCAAAGAGGTTTTGGATCAGATCTACAAAAAAAAAAAAAAGATGTTGAAGAAGATTACGCGAGATCAGACATTAAAAAACGTGGAAAGAAAAAAAAATCCAAGAGCAACAAGGAAGCAGAACTAGATTTCTTCCTGAAAAAATTTTTCATTTTTCAATTAAGATGGGATGACCCCTTGAATCAAACAATGATCAATAATATTAAGGTGTATTGTCTCCTACTTAGACTGACAAATCCAAAGGAAATTGCTATATCCTCGATTCAAAGAGGAGAGATGCGTCTGGACGTAATGCTGATTCAGAAGGATCTAGCTCTTACAGAATTGATAAAAAAAGGAATATTGATTATCGAACCAATTCGTTTATTTATAAAAAGGGATGGGCAATTTATTATCTATCAAACCATAAGTATTTCATTGGTCGATAAGAGTGAAGACCAAACTGAAACTAATAGAAAATGCATAAAAAAAAAATATGTTGATAAGAAGAATTTCGACAGATCCATTGCACAACATAGCAATATTATTGTGAATAGAAAAAAAAATAATTTTAATTTCCTTGTTCCAGAAAATATTCTATCTCCTAGACGTCGTAGAGAATTGAGAATTCTAATTTGTTTCAATTCCAGGAATATTGCAGATAGAAATCCAGTATTTTTAAACGAAAACAAGATAAGAAACTGTGGACAATTTTTGAATGAGGACAAGCATCTTAATACGACGGATGTAAATACATTTTTAAAATTTAAATTGATTCTTTGGCCCAATTATCGGTTAGAAGATTTAGCTTGTATGAATCGCTATTGGTTTGATACCAATAACGGCAGTCGTTTCAGTATGTCAAGGATACATATGTATCCACAATTCAGAATTAGTTAATGGTATATTGCCTGTATATCGCATGACATATTTGGTAGATGCAGAAAGATGTACGCATACGTTGTGTTACATTTTGGTACATGATATCATACTGATTTTATGGTATATCAATTCAATTGGTTCTAGGAAAAAAAATTGGTAGAATTAGAATAGAGTGTTCTTAGGTACAAAGAAATAATTCTCTTTCGTAAATGTGTAAATGTATTATATCTCTTTCTATCAAAATCCAATTTTATGTTTGAGAAAAAAAAAATTGGATTTTGATAGAATAAAAAAGTAGTATATGAATAAATCGAAGCTTTTGTGTATACCAGATTAAAATGACTGGCATAATCATAATATAATTATTATTATTCCTGATCGGTAAAATCCAGAAAATAAAAAGAAAGAAAAAAGAAAAATATGTTATGGTCAAAAATTCATTCATCCCAGTTATTCAACAAGAAGAAAAAGAAGAAAACAACAAAGGGTCTGTTGAATTTCAAGTATTCAATTTCACCAATAAGATACGGAGACTTACTTCGCATTTGGAATTGCACAAAAAAGATTTTTTATCGCAAAGAGGTCTACGAAGAATTCTGGGAAAACGTCAACGGCTGCTGGCTTATTTGTCAAAGAAAAATAGAGTACGTTATAAGAAATTAATTAGTCAGTTGGATATTCGGGAGTCAAAAACTCGTTAATTTGAGGATTCGTTTGAATTTTTTTTATTAGTTGTTATTATATTTTCAATTTTGATAAACCTCGTTTTGATAAATTCATGGAATAATGAATTAGGGAAGAAAAGATATGGCTGTACCGACCACAAGAAAAGATCTCATGATAGTCAATATGGGTCCTCACCACCCATCAATGCATGGTGTTCTTCGACTAATCGTTACTCTCGATGGTGAAGATGTTATTGACTGTGAACCTATATTGGGTTATTTACACAGAGGGATGGAGAAAATAGCGGAAAACCGAACAATTATACAATATCTGCCTTATGTAACACGTTGGGATTATTTAGCTACTATGTTTACAGAAGCAATAACGGTAAATGCACCAGAACAATTGGGAAATGTTCAAGTACCTCAAAGGGCCAGCTATATCAGAGTAATTATGCTGGAGCTGAGTCGTATAGCTTCTCATTTGTTATGGCTTGGACCTTTTATGGCGGATATTGGTGCACAGACCCCCTTTTTCTATATTTTCAGAGAGAGAGAATTGCTATATGATCTATTCGAAGCTGCCACAGGTATGCGAATGATGCATAATTATTTCCGTATCGGAGGAGTGGCTGCTGATCTACCTCATGGCTGGATAGATAAATGTTTGGATTTCTGCGATTATTTTTTAACAGGAGTTGTTGAATATCAAAAACTTATTACACAGAATCCCATTTTTTTGGAACGAGTTGAAGGAGTGGGCATTATTGGTGGAGAGGAAGCAATAAATTGGGGCTTATCAGGACCAATGTTACGAGCTTCTGGGATCCAATGGGATCTTCGTAAAATTGATCATTATGAATGTTACAATGAATTCGATTGGGAAGTCCAATGGCAAAAAGAAGGCGATTCATTAGCTCGTTATTTAGTACGAATCGGTGAAATGAGGGAATCCATAAAAATTATTCAACAGGCTCTCGAAGGAATTCCCGGAGGACCCTATGAGAATTTAGAAGTTCGGCGCTTTGATAGCGCAAAAAATTCCGAATGGAATGATTTTGAATATAGATTCATTAGTAAAAAACCTTCACCCCATTTTGAATTGTCGAAACAAGAGCTTTATGTAAGAGTAGAAGCCCCAAAAGGAGAATTAGGAATTTATTTGATAGGAGATAATAGTGTTTTTCCCTGGAGATGGAAAATTCGTCCACCCGGTTTCATCAATTTGCAAATTCTTCCCCAGATAATTAAAAGAATGAAATTGGCTGATATCATGACGATACTGGGTAGTATAGATATCATTATGGGAGAAGTTGATCGTTGAAATGATAATTGGCACGACAGAAGTACAAGCTATCAATTCTTTTTCTAAATCAGAATCCTTAAAAGAAATCTATGGGTTCATCGGGCTGTTTGTCCCCGTTTTGACCCTTATATTGGGAATCACAGTAGGGGTGCTAGTAATTGTATGGTTAGAAAGAGAAATATCTGCAGCGATACAACAACGTATTGGTCCTGAATATGCCGGCCCGTTGGGAATTCTTCAAGCTCTAGCAGACGGGACTAAACTACTTTTTAAAGAGGACCTCCTCCCATCTAGAGGAGATATTCGTTTATTTAGTGTCGGACCGTCTATAGCGGTCATATCAATTCTACTAAGTTATTTAGTAATTCCTTTTGGGTATCGACTTGTTTTAGCCGATCTCAGTATAGGTGTTTCTTTATGGATCTCCATTTCTAGTATTGCTCCTATTGGGCTTCTTATATCAGGATATGGATCGAATAATAAATATTCCTTTTCGGGTGGTCTACGAGCTGCTGCTCAATCTATTAGTTATGAAATACCATTAACTCTATGTGTATTATCAATATCTCTACGTGTGATTCGTTGGAACATGAACTTTTACCTCTCCCAGAAATGAAATAAAGGAAAGAAGGTGAATGTATTGAATAGATATCTTCATTTTTTTTTTTATTCATCATTCATTCAATTCAGGTCGATGAGTTAAACCAAATAGTTATATGAGTGAAACAAAACAACTTTAAAATTTGTAGTAAGAGGAAAAAATCTCATTCCCTATATACAAGAAAACGGTGAAAGAAAACATAAGCAGTGAAAACTGTTTATCCCAAGATTCTTTGATTAGTCATCATATCTTGAAGCGGGTGCAAAAGATCCACTGTACGGAGTTTCCACTACTGTCTTGTATATATTACCTTACCATAACCATAGCGGGGATCAATCAAAAATCAGTGAACAGTTAGGAACACCAAGGTACACAAAGGATTAGTAATGGAGATAATGTAAGGTATCAAAAAAATAGGTATTTCTGCATAAAACGAATCATAATAGGGGCTTTAAGTTGGTAGAAACGGTCAAGCAGTACTTCCCCACGATTTCGATCTAGAGTATGCTCCTATTCACTGAATAAAGAAATTACTATCAAGAACGAATTAATCCCTTTAATTTATTTATTTTTAAGAGTACTCTTTTCTGAGAAAGAAGAACAGGAACAAAAGAAATAGAATGCAATAATAGAATGGGGGAAAAAGATCTTTATTTTATTTTTATTTTTTCTCCATATACATATATCCATAACGTGTAGAATTCTTATTATTTATGATTCATGAACTAGTGACGAATTCTTTCTATCTATTGATTTTTATAACGAGTATTTTATTTAAGGATTAAATTATTACTGAACAAAGATTCATTTTAATTATAAGGGATGAGATGAATTCGGAAGCGCCTTTTTTTCTAGCAGACAGAATTCCATTGGTCTAATTTTTGGGACTCTCCGATGTATTTTTATTGTATCTACACTCCAAGGATACCGATAATACCGAATCGGCCCTTACATTTATTTGTGGCCATAGAGAAGCCGTATGAGGTAAAAATCTCATGTACGGTTTTGGAATAGTGATGGGAACAGTTATGTTATTATCAACTATGATTATCTAACAGTTCAAGTACAGTTGATATAGTTGAGGCACAGTCAAAATATGGTTTTTGGGGGTGGAATCTGTGGCGGCAACCCATAGGGTTTATAGTTTTTCAAATTTCTTCTCTAGCAGAATGTGAGAGATTACCCTTTGATTTACCAGAAGCAGAGGAGGAATTAGTCGCAGGTTATCAAACCGAATATTCAGGTATAAAATATGGTTTATTTTACGTTGCTTCTTACCTAAATCTATTAGTTTCTTCATTATTTGTAACAGTTCTTTATTTAGGTGGGTGGAATTTCTCTATTCCATACATATCCATTCCTGAACCTTTCGGAACAAATGGAGTGTTGGGAATGACAATTGGTATCTTTATTACATTAGCTAAAGCTTATTTGTTTCTGTTCATCCCTATCACAACAAGATGGACTTTACCTAGGATGAGAATGGACCAGCTATTAAATCTTGGATGGAAATTTCTTTTACCTATTTCTCTAGGTAATCTATTATTGACAACTTCTTTCCAACTTGTTTCACTATAAATAAAAGAATACGATAACGATATTCTATACTCATAACCTCTCTCAAACAAGAGAAAAAAACATCAATTTATTCATCGATATATACAATATGTTTCCTATGGTGACTGGGTTCATGAATTATGGTCAACAAACAATACGAGCCGCAAGGTACATTGGTCAAAGTTTCATAATTACCTTATCCCACACAAATCGTTTACCTATAACTATTCAATATCCTTATGAAAAATCGATCACATCAGAGCGTTTCCGCGGTCGAATCCATTTTGAATTTGATAAATGTATTGCTTGTGAAGTATGTGTTCGTGTATGCCCTATAGATCTACCCGTTGTTGATTGGAGATTTGAAAGAGATATTAAAAAGAAACAATTGCTTAATTATAGTATTGATTTCGGTGTCTGTATATTTTGTGGTAACTGTGTCGAATATTGCCCAACAAACTGTTTATCAATGACTGAAGAATATGAACTTTCCACTTATGATCGTCACGAATTGAATTATAATCAAATTGCTTTGGGTCGGTTACCAATGTCAGTAATTGGAGATTACACAATTCAAACCGTTATGAATTCGACTCAAATCAAAATATACAAAGATAAATCCCTCGATTCAAGAACGATTACCAATTACTAAAATCTTGTTTTGATTTTTTGATAGAAAGGATACAAGCTTTTTTATTTTGGTTAGTCAGTAACTATAAAAAATAACTAATAACTATTAATTGTTGAGAATCACTGTTTGATTTAAACTGAGAATCTATTTTTCGTTAGGATTGGTCTAATAACTTTTATATCTACATTAATCTATACTACAACTATATTAAGATTAAATTTGGGAATATAATATACAAGAAAAACGGGGTAAGCTCTTTTCCCTTCCTGGACTATTCAGGAAGGTCATGAAATCTTTAGACTTATTTATTTATTTTATACATAATGGATTTATCTGGACCCATACATGATATTCTTGTAGTATTTCTGGGATCAGTTCTTATATTAGGGGGTCTGGGAGTAGTATTATTTACCAATCCAATTTATTCTGCCTTTTCGTTGGGATTGGTTCTTGTTTGTATCTCCTTATTATATATTCCATCGAATTCCTATTTTGTAGCTGCGGCACAACTCCTTATTTATGTAGGAGCCATAAATGTCTTAATCATATTTGCTGTAATGTTCATGAACGGTTCAGAATATTCCAATGATTCCCGTCTTTGGACCATCGGAGATGGGGTCACTTCACTGGTTTGTATAAGTATTCTTTTTTCACTAATTACTACTATCTCAGATACGTCGTGGTACGGAATTCTTTGGACTACAAGATCAAACCAGATTCTCGAGCAGGACCTAATAATTAACGTTCAACAGATTGGGATTCATTTATCAACAGATTTTTATCTTCCATTTGAACTCATTTCTATAATTCTATTAGTTTCCTTAATAGGTGCAATTACTATGGCTCGTCAATAAAAAATACTTAGAATAAAAAAAAAAAGTTTCAAAATTGTAAATACAAATAACAAATAATAATAATAAGAAAAAAAAAAATAAATAAAAACATAGAAAGTTTAAAGTTTTTAGTTTAATCTATTACCAATACCTTCTTTTGTTCTGTAATTGTTCTATTCTAGTCAATCGAATCAGTCGAATTGTTGTTCATATTGAAATGAATCGAGATTGATGAGGAGTTAGTCGATTATGTTCGAGCATGTACTTTTTTTGAGTATCTTTTTATTTTCTATCGGTATTTATGGATTAATCACAAGTCGAAACATGGTTAGAGCGCTTATGTGTCTTGAGCTTATACTAAATTCGGTTAATATCAATCTCGTAACATTTTCTGATTTATTTGATAGTCGCCAATTAAAAGGAGACATTTTCTCAATCTTTGTTATAGCTATTGCAGCTGCGGAAGCTGCTATTGGGTTAGCTATTGTTTCGTCGATCCATCATAACATAAAATCAACTCGTATCAATCAATCGAATTTGTTGAATAATTAGTTGTAATCATTCATTATATAATAATATAATAAAGACATATGATTATTTATTATAATTCTATTAATATTTAATATTGTTGACCAATTTGAATTCATGTGTGCGACTCGTATGACTGTGATTGTTGAAACGTAACTCAAAGTCTCTTGGCACTTTATCATGAACAGATTTCGAAATATATGGATTCTAAAAAAAAAAAAAAGAAATTGATATAAATTACTGATTCGTCTGGTGTCTAAAATATAAATATATAATTCATTTACTACTGATTTTAACATACCAGATTGGAAATTTTTTATGTTCAAAACTTGAATTTATAGTTTCAATGTCACATTCAGTAAAAATTTATGATACATGTATAGGGTGTACTCAATGTGTACGAGCCTGCCCCACAGATGTATTAGAAATGATACCTTGGGACGGATGTAAAGCTAAGCAAATTGCTTCTGCGCCAAGAACCGAGGATTGTGTAGGTTGTAAGAGATGTGAATCCGCTTGCCCAACGGATTTTTTGAGTGTCCGTGTTTATTTATGGCATGAAACAACTCGCAGCATGGGTCTATCTTATTGATTTATACGTTACAAAAAACTCCACTTGAATCATTTGATTCCTCTTTACCGACAAAAGCCCCTACTCTATAATATATATTATTCCGAGCACGGGCTTTTCTGGTCAAAGCGTATCTTGTCTTTATCACGAGTTATTTTCCTTGGTTAACACTACTTGTTGTTTTGCCGGTATTTGCGGGTTCTTCAATTTTTATTCCCCCTCATAGGGGGAATAAGGTGTTTCGGTGGTATACTATATGTATATGTTTATTAGAACTCCTTCTAACGACTTATGCATTCTGTTACCATTTCCAATTGGACGATCCATTAATCCAATTGGAAGAAGATTTTAAATGGATAAATTTTTTTGATTTTCACTGGAGACTGGGAATCGATGGGCTTTCCATAGGACCCATTTTACTGACAGGATTTATCACCACTTTAGCGACTTTAGCGGCTTGGCCAGTTACTCGAAATTCACGATTGTTCTATTTCCTGATGTTAGCAATGTACAGTGGTCAAATAGGATCATTTTCTTCTCGAGACCTTTTACTTTTTTTCATTATGTGGGAGTTAGAATTAATTCCTGTTTACTTACTTTTATCCATGTGGGGGGGAAAGAAACGTCTGTACTCAGCTACAAAGTTTATTTTGTACACTGCGGGGGGTTCTATTTTTCTCTTAATAGGAGTTCTAGGTATGGGTTTATATGGTTCCAATGAGCCAACATTAGATTTTGAAAAATTAGCTAATCAATCATATCCTGTGGCATTGGAAATAATATTATATTTTGGTTTCCTTATTGTTTATGCTGTCAAATCACCGATTATACCCCTACATACATGGTTACCAGATACCCATGGGGAGGCACATTACAGTACATGTATGCTTCTAGCCGGAATCTTATTAAAAATGGGAGCATATGGATTGATTCGGATCAATATGGAATTATTACCCCACGCTCATTCTATATTTTCCCCCCTGTTTGTGATAGTGGGAACAATGCAAATAATCTATGCAGCTTCAACCTCTTTTGGTCAACGCAATTTAAAAAAGAGAATAGCCTATTCCTCCGTATCTCACATGGGTTTCACAATTATAGGAATTGGTTCTATAACCGGCATGGGACTAAATGGAGCCATTTTACAAATACTTTCTCATGGATTTATTGGTGCTGCACTTTTTTTCTTGGCGGGAACGAGTTGTGATAGAATACGTCTTGTTTATCTCGACGAAATGGGGGGGATATCTATCCCAATGCCAAAAATATTTACCATGTTCAGTAGTTTCTCAATGGCTTCTCTTGCATTGCCAGGAATGAGTGGTTTTGTTGCGGAATTAGTAGTATTTTTTGGAATAATTACCAGCTCAAAATATCTTTTAATGCCAAAAGTGCTAATTACTTTTATAATGGCAATTGGAATGATATTAACTCCTATTTATTTATTATCTATGTTACGTCAGATGTTCTACGGATACAAGCTATTCAATGTTCCAAACTCTAATTTTTTCGATTCTGGACCACGAGAACTATTTGTTTCGATCTGTATCTTTCTACCCATAATAGGGATTGGTATTTATCCTGATTTCGTTCTCTTGTTATCAGTTGACAAGGTACAAGCTATCCTATCTAATTATTTTTATAGATAGTTTTCATTAATGAAACAGAAAATCTTTTAATTTAATTCTGTAATTTTAAGATTTAAAAAATCGTTTGCTGTAGAATGCAAAAGCAAAAAAAAAATGAAGTGAATTCAAATTTTAATGAGATGCCTCTCGAGTTTTTGAGAACCATTTGACTCCGGGAGTCAAATGGTTCTCAAAAACTCGCACAAACTTTCGTTATATATGAGAGAATCTTATTATGTATTCTTCATGTAGTTTATTCCATTAGAGTTATGTTAATGTGAATGAACCATAACTATGTAGACCTATTCCTAATAGATTGATCCCAAAATAGCATATCCAAATTATAAGAAATCCTATAGAAGCCACGAGTGCCGAATTTTTATCTTGTAAACTTTGATTTGTTCTAGTATGCGAATAAATCGCGAATATGGTCCAAGTAATAAATGCCCAAGTTTCCTTGGGGTCCCAATTCCAATAAGATCCCCATGTCTCATTAGCCCATACTGCTCCAGAAAGAATGCCTATGGTTAAAAAGGTAAACCCTAAACTAATGACACGATAACTCCAATAATCCAAACGCTGAGTCAATTGATATTTGTAATAATTTCGAAATGAAAGAAAAGAAGTGTTTTTTAAAACACTTCTTTTTTCATTCGAGTATTCAATCTCGCGAACGAAAAATGATTTAATTAAAAAATGAGTTCTTTTAAAAAAAATATCGATGTTTTTTCGAAAGTTAATGACTAGAAGAGCGACTGATAATAATGATCCGCATAAAAGAGCTGCATAGCTCAATAACATCATACTTACGTGCATCATTAACCACTGAGATTGTAGAGCAGGTACTAATATTGCAGATTGATGCATTTCGCTTAAAAGACCCGACGTGGCGAAACCTTGGGTAAAAATAGCACTTGGTGCGGTTATTGCGCTTAAATCATTTTTTTTGTTCCGTATCTTAATCTTAGAAATCATATGAATAATGGAGAAACTCCATGAAAGGAAAATTAATGACTCGTATAAATTACTTAATGGGAAATGCCTTGAATAAATCCAACGAATAACTAATAATCCTGTTATAGATAAAAAGGTAGCTATCATTCCTTTTTCTGACGAATCGCGTAATCCTACCATTTCGTGGAATAATAAAGTCATCAAATGAATCGTAATCACCATTAAAATGATCGAAAAAGAGATATGAGTTAATATATGTTCTAAAGTCACAAATATCATAAAAAGGAGGAGCCCCATTACAGAATTTAAATCGGGAATTAAATACATTATAGGATCCATTATGTCCCTTTTAGGGGATGCCGCCACTCGGACTCGAACCGAGATGCTCTAGCACTGCTTCCTAAGAGCAGCGTGTCTACCGATTTCACCATGGCGGCTTGGCTTACTTGAAATATTAATAAATAATAGTAAATTCATGTTGAATTGTCGAGATTCAAGGATTCCATATAGCTTAGGAAACTTTAGAATCGATGAATAAAGCTCGTTTAAATTTGAAAATTTTTATGTGAATGTTCAATAACCCTTAGTTATTATCACCGTAGGGTTCAGTTTTAACAATCAACTTTCACGTACTAGAAACTGAGTTCTCCTGGAACAGTTGGAACTCGATAGTTTTGTTCTCAGTTGAGGTATAGAACTAAAAATTGTCCCTTTTCTATTTTTTTTTCTACGAATAAAAAAAAAATAGAATTTCATCACTAAATCAAAGGAAATTTTCTAACGATTTCGATACCTTAGTATCATTAAGTATTAATACTATATCGTTGTGTCCATAATTTAAAATTTATGATACCATTTACTAAATCCAATTAGGTTTTGGGCTATACATATAAGAAAAGAGTTTGAATCTCTATCAATTAACTTTTCTAACGGGAAAGGTTAATTGATAGAGATTCAAAAAATTATAATCTCACGAATTAACATTAACTTTAAAATGTACAATAATGAAAACTAAAATAATAATACTTATCTTATAGAGGCCGATAGACGGAAAAATGCTTATTCTACATACCATGGCAGCTAGTTCTAACTAATATTGAGGAGTTCAATACATTAGTTAATGTGAATCATTCATCTTGAATTAAAAAAGTTTAAGTTCTTCGTGGTATGTTGATTCAGATCATTCCAAGACTTTATTACTTGTTTGTCGCAAAAAAAAACTTTTTGAGCGCCCGGTGGAAACCGATTTAGCTAAAGAAAGAGCTTTTACTGCAGTTAAATATCCCTTCTTCTTCCAAATATTTTTACGAATACGTTTTTTTGAGATAGAAGTACGTTTTTTTGGAACCGCCATTCAAAAAGGAGTACTCATTTTTATCGTTGTATGTGAAAGACATGTATTGTTAAAAATAGATCATTATTTTTAGTCATTATCCATACTTATACCGTGGATAATAAAGTTCATAACATAACATACAAAATACAAAAATACAAATAAATATATACGTGCCCATTACATATCACATATATAGGGATAGAAAAAAAAAAATAGAAGAAAGTATGATTCAAAAAAAAAAGTAAAACAAATTTAAAATTTTTTCTAGTAATTTAATTGATTTTTCTAGTAATTTAATTGATTAATGATTAAGTTCAGAGTGCCATCCCTAGAATTTTAATTCTTATTTAATTAGAATTAGTAGTTAATATCTTAAACAAGATATTCCATTACCTGATAAAGATAACCGGAGTCCGTTTTTGATTTCAGTTCTATACGAAGTAAGGAGTATCATAGTACTTCCAAGAAACATAAGTTTTCCTTATTGTAATCCAATCGATTAGTTCCCCAATGGGTTAGATAATTATTCAAAATAAATTCATTAGAATAACTAAGGTACCCTTTCTTGATTCGAAATTATTGATGGATACTATGACCCATATTCAAATTAAGCACTATTTTTGGTATAACTGTTTTTCCTTACTATATAATATGGTTATAAACCACCAGAATATAATAGAAAATATAATAGTAGTAGTAGAATGTTGATTTCTTTTATTATTGTTGCTTTCGAAAGAGGTAAGAATTGGTGAATCGGAAACAATCAAATGAAAAAAAAATTAAATTTGTTTTTTTTTATGGAACATACATATCAATATGCATGGATAATACCCTTTCTTCCACTTACAGTTACTATGTCAATAGGATTTGGACTTCTGCTTATTCCCACAGCAACAAAAAATATTCGTCGTATGTGGGCTTTTATTAGTGTTTTACTGCTAAGTATAACTATGGTGTTTTCGGCTAATCTGTCTCTTCAGCAAATTAATGGAAGTTTTATTTATCAATATCTATGGTCTTGGACCATCAATAATGATTTTTCGTTAGAGTTCGGATACTTGATCGATCCACTTACTTCGATTATGTCAATACTAATTACTACTGCGGGAATTATGGTTCTTATTTATAGTGACAATTATATGTCTCACGATCAAGGATATTTGAGATTTTTTGCTTATATGAGTTTTTCCAATACTTCCATGTTGGGATTAGTTACTAGTTCCAATTTTATACAAATTTATATTTTTTGGGAACTAGTGGGAATGTGTTCGTATTTATTAATAGGTTTTTGGTTTACACGACCGATTGCAGCAAGTGCTTGCCAAAAAGCCTTTGTAACTAATCGTGTAGGGGATTTTGGTTTATTATTAGGAATCTTAGGTTTTTATTGGATAACGGGCAGTTTAGAATTTCGGGATTTATTCGAAATAGTTAAAAACTTGATCCATAATAATGAGGTCAATTCTTTATTTGCTACTCTGTGTGCCTCTTTATTATTCGTCGGCGCAATTGCTAAATCCGCACAATTTCCCCTTCACGTATGGTTACCTGATGCCATGGAGGGCCCTACTCCCATTTCGGCTCTTATACACGCTGCTACCATGGTAGCAGCGGGCATTTTTCTTGTAGCTCGGCTTCTTCCTCTTTTCATAGTCATACCTTACATAATGAATCTCATTTCTTTAATAGGCGTAATAACAGTACTATTTGGAGCTACTTTGGCTCTTGCTCAAGGAGACATTAAAAAAAGTTTAGCCTATTCTACAATGTCTCAATTGGGTTATATTATGTTAGCTCTAGGTATGGGTTCTTATCGAGATGCTTTATTCCATTTGATCACTCATGCCTATTCTAAAGCTTTATTATTTTTGGGATCCGGATCCATTATCCATTCAATGGAACCTATTGTTGGATATTCACCAGATAAAAGTCAAAATATGGTTCTTATGGGCGGTTTAACAAGATATGTTCCAATTACAAGAATTGCTTTTTTATTAGGTACACTTTCTCTTTGTGGTATTCCACCTCTTGCTTGTTTTTGGTCCAAAGATGAAATTCTCAATGATAGTTGGTTGTATTCACCAATTTTCGGACTAATAGCTTGTTTCACAACAGGATTAACCGGATTTTATATGTTTCGGATGTATTTACTTACTTTTGATGGACATTTGCGTGTTAATTTAAAAAATTACAGTAGCACTCAAAATAGCTCGTTCTATTCAATATCTCTATGGGGAAAAGAAGCGCCTAAAGCAGTCAATAGAAATTCATTTTTATCAACAATCAATAATAAGGTCTCTCTTTCTTCAAAGGATACATATAAAATTCATGATAATGTAAGAAATAGAATGCGATGCTTTAGTACTTACTTTGGAAAAAAAGATACTTATACGTATCCTCATGAATCGGACAATACTATGCTATTTCCTCTGCTTATATTGGTATTATTTACTTTGTTTATTGGATCAATAGGAATTCATTTTGATCGAGGAGTAGTAGATTTTGATATATTATCGAAATGGTTAACTCCATCAACAAACCTTTTTCATCCAAATTCGAATTATTCTGTGGATTGGTATGAATTTTTTACAAATGCAATTTTTTCCGTAAGTATAGCTCTTTTCGGACTATTAATAGCATATATTTTATATGGATCTGTTTATTCATCTTTCCACAATTTGGACTTAATCAATTCATTTTTAAAAAGGGGTCCAAAGAGAATTTTCTTGGACCAAATTAAAAATGTGATATATGATTGGTCATATAATCGTGGTTATATAGATATTTTTTATACTAAGGTCTTAACCATGGGTGTAAGAGGATTAGCCGAAAAAATTCAGTTTTTTAATAGACATATGATTGATGGAATTACAAATGGAGTTGGGCTTGGAAGTTTTTTTATAGGGGAAGGTATCAAATATATGGGAGGTGGACGAATTTCGTCTTATCTATTCTTGTATTTGTTTTATGTATCCGTATCAATATTTTTATTCATTTTTTTATTTTACAAATTTTAGACTGAGATAGTTCTTTTTTTTTTCTTTAAGTCTTCCCAATTCCCAATTATCTTGATACCCATCAAGATAAGAATCTTCGTAAACTGGGCTATCTTTGTTGAATTCATCCTTTGTTTTTTCCTTTCCATTCACCCGGATCTCTTCCGTTTCATCTATTTTGTCCGGATCCTCCTTTTCTTCCGAACAAAGGGAAGGGTCTTCTTCGGTGGATCCCCCTTGTTCGTGTTTAGTCTCCTTTGTTTCGGAAGTTGTTTCTACATCGCTTTCTTCCTCACTTTCTCCCCTTTCTTCTGTTTCTGAGGTTTCTTTCAGTTTATTAGTGACAATAGGCGACGGCATTCTGCCTAAATAGTAGACACAGGTGATAAATAAGAGAATACTAAAGATTCGAGCCATAGAATTTCTCAATTCTGACACAAAGTACTTATTAGATCGAATAGAATGATTTTGCCGTATCCAGAATAATAACAATCCAACCCATTTCATGAATAAAATGTGACCAATTAACCAACCAACAAAACTACTTGTTACAAATAAAATCTTGTTGTTGCATCGAAACATATAAATGTTGACTAATCTGGTTAACGTTGAGCTTGGTAAAATGAAATGGTTGAATAATGGAAAAATGATATTATTCAGGAATACACATTGAATGCTGAGATTACGCATTGAATTTCTGGTAGTAGATCCATAATCAAAAAGGTTTTTGTGATTGTTCCAGAAGAAATGAAACAAAAGATACGGTAGAACTAGGACAGTTATTGTATGAGGTCTACCCAATGCTAGATGCAGAGGCGCATAATAGATCGATATGAACATCATGAGCTGTCCCGTAATAAAACCGGTTGTTGCTGATACCTCCTTCTCGGTTCCTTCTTCCATAACCCGAGCTCGGAGAAGGAAGAGATAAGAGGGCCCTATGGAGAATGTGGTCAGAAATCCATAATAGAGTCCGACCACAACGACCGAATTTATTATCTTCATGCATAAGGATAATAGATTACCTAGTAGAAAAGATTTCAAAATCATCACAAACCTCCCTTTTTTCTTTTCTATTGCAATTTCTCGATTATTATATGATGATTTCTTAACTTTCCATATATAGAAACATATAGACTATAAATGACATCTCTTATGTCAATGGCACCAAAGGGATATTAAATGAATGGAATTGGGATATAGATGGAATATAATGAAATAGAGCCACTTTTTGGTTCCCTATCTATGAAATGAGGCATGGAACGGAGCCACTACGAAGAAGTTCCGGGAGTTACGAAGGAA